GCATTTATTTTATTGTTATTCTGAATTATAAGAACAGAATCACGCCCTGTAGGATTTGAACCTACGACATCGGGTTTTGGAGACCCACGTTCTACCGAACTGAACTAAGAGCGCTTTCTTATGACAGGAAATACAACTGTCAAGAAAAGGACTCTTTTTTTTTACCTTCACCCCCAACGCATCTTGTATATATTGCATATACTATCGCATAGAGTACGATATATACTATCGTGATAAAAGTATCAAAAATGATATCCAATTTTCATTGATCTCAATTGACCCCTCGTTACTGTCCATAAGAGAAGTAATAGGTAGGGATGACAGGATTTGAACCCGTGACATTTTGTACCCAAAACAAATGCGCTACCAAGCTGCGCTACATCCCTTTCAATTCTTGTACAGTGTCATTGTATAGAATCCGTGTCTTGTTTTCCACCCCGTTATTTCCTCTATCTAGATAGAATTTCCCTTGTCATTTCTTCTTTTCATATAAATGTTTCATTTTCATATAAATATTGAATGCAATAATATTGAATATTGAATACAAAATACAATAATAATAATATATATATATATATTATAATATTGAATGATAATGAATTGAATGGAGATAATGAATTGAATGGATTCTCATTTTTATGTCAGAATTATGATTCTTCAATGAATAATGAAGCCAAACGTATAAATAAAAGAATGAATACTTATTGGTAATATTCAGGACAGGAAGAGAATAGGGTGTCATCTTTTTCTGTTTTAGGTACAGGTGGATCTCATCTACCGGATCATTGTACATATACATTTGAGTTAGGGATTCCCGTACAAATACAAGTGATCTTTAACTACATATGCGTCTGATCCTATATGTATTCCAATAAAGAAGGAGGATTTTCAATGCGAGATATAAAAACATATCTATCCGTGGCGCCTGTGTTAACCACTTTATGGTTTGGTTCTTTAGCGGCTCTGTTGATAGAGATAAATCGTTTATTCCCGGATGCGTTGGTATTCCCCTTTTTTCATTTTAGTTGCTGACATGGGAATGGGTGAATGAATAAGATTAGAGATAGAATCAATTTTCTGTAACTAACCCCCTCTTTTTTTCAGTTGTTTAGGATAGGAAGGAAAGAGAAAGAATAAAAAAAGTGGGTTGAACTTCAGCGAAACTCGTGTTCAGGATAGAATTCATAGAGGTAGAACAGAAATAGAAATAAATAGAAGTGTAGGTTGAGGGCAGACTCTTCGAGATACTACAAGATAGTAAATGAAATACTGGAATTAGGAATAATGAATAGTTAGAAATCGTTGTATTACTTATTATTTATTTAAATACTTTAATTGAATTGATTGCAACGAAATCTTTCATAAGTGGATTTCGGGTTAGCAACTTATCTTCGAGTTATTTCTCGTTTCTTTCTTCTTCTTCGGTTCGGATCGAAAATAGAGAAATTGCGTAAGTACAAAGGAGGTTCATGGCCAAGGGTAAAGATGTCAGAGGGATAGTTATTTTGCAATGTACCAATTGCATCCAAAAAAATTTCAAGAAAGAATCGCGGGGCATCTCCAGATATATTACTCAAAAGAATCGACACAATACACCTAGTCGATTGGAATTGAGAAAATTCTGTCCTTATTGTTACAAGCATACGATTCATGGGGAGATAAAGAACTAGATTGAACGGAAGGAACGGAACGCGTGTACCGCTCTTCTTTTTCACGGAACAAGAAGAAATTCTATTCTATAAATAAACAAATCAAGTCCTATTTCGGTCGTATCCGAAATGCATAAATAAATAGGAGTTTAGAGATAAGGAATAAACCATGGATAAATCCAAGCGATTCTTTCATAAATCCCAGCAGGGTTTTCATAAATCCAAGCGGGGTTTTCATAAATCCAAGCGGGGTTTTCATAAATCCCAGCAGGGTTTTCATAAATCCCAGCAGGGTTTTCATAAATCCCAGCAGGGTTTTCATAAACCCAAGGGAGACTTTCGTAGGCGTTTGCCCCTAATTAGACCGGGGGATCTATTTGATTATAGAAACATGAGTTTAATCAGTGAATTTATTAGTGACCGGGGAAAAATATTATCTCGACGAGCGACTAAATTGACCTTGAAACAACAAAGAACAATGGCTCTTGCTATAAAACAAGCTCGTATTTTATCTTCATTACCTTTTCTTACAAATAATCAATCTAAGAAATCACTTGAGAAATTCAAGCCGAAAATCAGAAAGAAAAATGCCCGCGGAAGCAGAAAGAAATTTGTCCCAAGGGGAGAAAGGAAATTTGTCCCGAAAGGAGACGGCTCTGGGCAAGAAAAGAAATTTGTCCCAAGGGGAGAAAAGAAATTCGTCCCGAAAGGAGACGGCTCTGGGCAAGAAAAGAAATTTGTTCCAAGGGGAGAAAGGAAATTCGTCCCGAAGGGAGACGGCTCTGGGCAAGAAAAGAAATAGGCCTACTCCTCAACTGTATCAAAAGAATTTGAATTGGAAGTCAAAATCAGATTGATCGATATTTTATTCGAAAAGGCGAAGAGATTTTATTGTTGCGGTGTACATAAAAAGAATGAGAGAAGAAGAATTTTTCTTTTTTTTTTTTTGAAACGTGTTCGTTCATTCCTACTACTTAATTTTTCATTTGAATTTCTTAATTTATTTTTTTTGTCATATTCATTTTGCTCCACCTTCCACCTTCCCGGGGTCATTCTCCGGGAAACTCCGTTTAAATCATTCCGGCGAATTCTTTCCAATTTCCCTATTTGACGATCTCATTGGAAATCACGCAAATACAATTCGTATTTGATATAGCCATTTGTGCAAGTATTTTACGATTAAGAAGCACCTGCCTCTTGTACAGATCGTGTATTAATCGACTATAACTATGCGATGCGCCATTCTCACGAGTTACTGCATTTATCCGAGTGATCCACAAACGACGAAAATCTCTCTTTCTCCTGCCTCTATCCCGACGAGTGGAAACCAAAGCTCTCATTTTCTGTTGAGTAGTAATTCGGGTAAGTCTTAAATGAGCCCTGCGAAAGGTTGATGCAAGTGAACGAGTTTTTTTTCGACGTCTACGGGCTATATATCCTCGCGTAACTCTGGTCATTGAATCAAATGAAACTTTGATAAATAACTAATCGATTTCATTTCTTTCAGTCATTCTTTTCCCCCCTCCTGTTTTACTAAAAACAAAACGGATTCTTCCGATGTATAAAATAAGGATTCCAATGGCTTTTGCTACTATGACCTTCCCAACCACGATTTTTTATTTCTTCCTGGCGTTTATTTTACCTCAAAAAAAGAAATTGTACCGATATTTAGTAGAAAATAGGTAGAAAATAAAAAAGAAATGAATAAATAAATAATGGCTTCCATCGTTTCTATGGTTACTTCTTAAACGGTGAGGTCCTCTCTATACGCCGGAGCCTCTTCCCTATTTTAATCAACGTTATTTGTAACTTGTACAGTTCACACTCTTTGGCTCTACCCATGGATTATCCAGTAATAGGTCATTTCACAATGAGATCTATCCATACAGTGACGGCATTTAATTAAGAGGGTTGGCTAGGTAGCTGACCCTCTTAGTCCGTTCTTGCAAGAGTATGAGCAGAATCTTTCTGCTTTTGCACTACCATTTTCCCCGCTTAATGGATAACCATTTGCTACCAATGGATAATTGCTTTTCATCTCAATTCAAGGTGATTGGATTTGCACCAATGGAAACCATAAATTCTATACACAATAGAGGTATATGATTACACAATAGAGGTATATGATAGATCTTTGTTTTTCGATAGTGAATGAAGTTCTTACATTCTATCCAATCCAATTCGTTGGTACTAGTTACTGCATTGATACTGAAAAAATCACCTCATTTGTTCTAGTTCGTGATCTGAACGAGTCGCACATACACCCTAGTACATGTTCCTCGGCGCTGAGGACATCCTCGAAGAGCTGGGGCTTTCGTGATATTTCTGATTGGCTGTCTTGTGTTTCTAATAAGTTGTCTAATAGTTGGCATGTTGAATCCTATAAAGAATGGGCCGGTTTAGATCGATCCTAACCGGATGATTATGAATAATAAAGAATAAATATGAATAAGAATAAGAAAGAATAAGTTCTGTTTCAGATTTTACCGAGATGAGGAGATCAAATCGTGATTCCTCGGATTTATGAATCTGAATATTGATCTAATCATGGTTACAATTATGAATCCAATAATAATAGGAATGATAATTCGAATTATCATTCCTATTATTATTCTAGCGGTCATACCTATTTATTATAGGCTTCTAACATAATACCCTATAATAATAAGAGTAATAAACGGAAATATCAAGTTTCTCATAGTATTTCTCCTTTTTAATTTCAAATTGATTTTGACCTCTATTTCTAGATCGACCTCTATTTTTCTAGATAGATTTTCTATTTCTATCTAGTATTCTAGTTCTAGATAGTATTCTAGGCCTTTTCTAATTGCTAATAAGATACCCTCTAATAATAAGAGTAATAAACGGAAACAACAAGTTTTTCATAGTATTTATCCCTTTTAGTTTATAGTATACTACTCGCCTCCCTCTCTACAGAATATAGAAACAATTGTTTCACTCATTGTTTCGATTTCTTTCTATTTCTTAGAAGAGAAAATTATTCTGAAAGCGCGCGCCGGAATAGAGACTCTACCTCTATTCCTATAAGATCAACAATGCCATGATCTTGTGCTTCTTCTGCTGACATAAAAACATCCCTTTCTATGTCGAATATTATAGTCCATAAAGGATTCCCTGTTCTTTCTGCAAAAATTCTTATGATGTCGTCATACATTGCCGCGAGTTCTAACGTTTCCAGGATAACGTCGCCGCCCATACCTTCTTCGTCCTCATAAAAAGCACTGATAGGTTGGTGCATCATAACCCTGATGATATAACATAATAAACGCTTCCTCTATCTTCGCATCATCGGACGAGGCGAAAGGGATAAAGAATAACAAAATCAAAAAGATCGAATTGAACAACCGTACAGGCATCCTTTGTGCAGTGCATACGGCTTTACAATGGAATTTATTTTTCCATTGAAGTAAAGAGACAAAATCCATCAGACCCGGCCAGACCGTTGAATGACATTTACCATCCTTCCTTTTTGTAGGAGTTCAAAAAATACTATGATAGTTCCGTTGCTTTCTATGTTTATCTCGTCTGAGACTCAACAATCCCAAAGTTTCTTTCTGACCCAGGAAAAAATGATCTTTTTTTTCATACCCTTTCATAACATAAATATCGGGAAAAGACTTCTTTATAATGTTGAAGCAAAAAGGTTTGTGACGCTGAAACGGACTCCCCGATGTATAAGATCAAATAAGAAATACCTTTTGTCTGTTCCATACTACTATCTCAATTCATAACCTCGTGTTGAAAAAGTTTACTAATATCTAAATCGAAGTGCCATGCTATTATTACTTAATTCTTTTTTTCTTTTATTCAAATTTCATATAGCGAAGGCATAATCTTCTCCTTCTCTAAAATAAAAAATTCATTGACGCCAAGCGTGAGGGAGTGCTACACGTTGGGTAATTTCTCCTCCGACCAGGATGAAAGCCCCCATTGAAGCGGCTACTCCCAGGCATATTGTATGCACAACAGGACTCACCCATTGCATAGTGTCAAAAATAAGCACTCCTGGGACTACGAATCCGCCGGGAGAGTTTATAAACAAAAAAATATCCCAGGTCGGATCCGCTATGCCGAGATATATCATGAGACCAGCAATCAGATTCGCGAGCTCATCATCAATCCCGCTCCCTAAAAAAAGTAATCTTTCCCAATAAAGTCGGTTGATTGGGATCAAATTGTATCCTTTAGGAACCGTACACGCACCTTTGAATACATACGGTTCAAAAAATAAAAATTTTGAAACAAAAAAAGAATCAACGTGTCAATTCTAGCCCTTTTTCTTTTTTTTTTTGTAGCATATTTTTTCCTAACTAAGGGGCCTTTATTCTTCTATTTTTCAAGAAACATGAGTTTTGACCTACTTCCCTAGAATTCATTGAACTTATCGAACTAACCTCTCATTGATGTATTGTTTCACCGAGATCCAAATCACAATGTAATTTTCTTGTTCCTGAATAGGTCTCTTCTTCTTAATTTATATTAATTTATATTATTAATTTATATTAATATATTATTTTTATATTATTTATATTATTCTTTATATATATTTATAATTAATTTTATCATATTATTTTATAATTATAAATTATATTTTATTTTATAATTATAAATTATATTATAAATTATATATAATAATATATATAAATTTATATTAATATATTATTTTTATATTATTTATATTATTCTTTATATATATTTATAATTAATTTTATCATATTATTTTATAATTATAAATTATATAAATTATATTATAAATTATATATAATAATATATATATTATTTATATTATTTTATAATAATCTATAATAATTTTATAATAATCTATAATAATTAATTATATAATTATATATAATAATGATATATATTATTATTATATATAATAATGATATATATCATATCATTTATATATATCATTTATATTTTATTTTGATATTATCATTTATTATTTTATTATAAAAAATTATTATAAAAAATGATATTAATATGATTTAATTATAAATATAATATTAATTTTGACAAAATATGCATTTTATATTCATATTCATTTTTAGGTTTATGTTCTACTCCGGGTAAAGATCCACCCGAATTTTATTTGCACATATAGGACAAAGAATCTTAGTACCACTTTTTCTTTTTCCTTTTCAATTCGTTTTATGCTTTCTGTCCAAAATTTGGTGTATTCATCATATTATTCCATTGTCTGGCAGTATGAGATCGCTCATATGGCATAAGAAAATTTTTTATGATACGAGGGGTAATCATACATAGATTACCTATTTGGTATTTTCGAAACGGAGCCTGTATACTTCATTTTATTGGTCCGGTCCAACCATAAATTCTTCTAATGGATACCCCTACCTAATAAATTGACCTAATTGCACTTCACGCTACGAATTTTTGATAATTCAATCAATCTTTCTTGGACGAAACGGAGGATATCTCGATCGGGGAAGAGAACGGGGAAATCCCATATGACCTAATATGTCTGACAAGTCACACTATATGTCGGCCCAACTTGCATCTTCGTTTCCAGGAATACGAAAAGGTATTTTTGGAACACCAACGGGCATAAAACGAAAAGAGATTTAGTATCAAGGATTGCTTTGATGTGGAAACGTAAAAACGTGTTTATTTTCTTCATAATATTGTTACCTTTTATGGGGTTTTAGCCATAGATTGTAAGGTTCATAGGGGAAGAGGGAATGAATAAAGAAAAATTCTTACGAATGGGTCGTTTGAATGATGAACAAGTATCTATGCATTCACTCACAAAAAACGAGACCAACCCCCATTGCGTATTGGTACGTATTGGGTATAGAATAGATCTGCTTTTCTTTGTTCCTACGAACAGAATTGTTCAATTATTATCAACATAACAGAATAAATATTCACCCTTGCTTCGGGATAATCCACTAAAAGGGTTAGGTCCGTAGCATAGTCTTTTCCAATGCAATAAAGCAACATAATGTCTATTTTTTCTTTGAAAAAAGGGGGTATTTCCATGGGTTTGCCTTGGTATCGTGTTCATACCGTCGTATTGAATGATCCCGGTCGGTTGCTTTCTGTCCATATAATGCATACAGCTCTAGTTTCTGGTTGGGCCGGTTCGATGGCTCTATACGAATTAGCTGTTTTTGATCCCTCCGACCCCGTTCTTGATCCAATGTGGAGACAAGGCATGTTCGTTATCCCCTTCATGACTCGTTTAGGAATAAACAATTCATGGGGTGGTTGGAGTATTACAGGAGGAACGATAACGAATCCGGGTATTTGGAGTTACGAAGGTGTGGCCGGGGCACATATTGTGTTTTCCGGCTTGTGCTTCTTAGCAGCTATCTGGCATTGGGTGTATTGGGACCTAGAAATATTTTGTGATGAACGTACGGGAAAACCCTCCTTGGATTTGCCCAAGATCTTTGGCATTCATTTATTTCTCTCGGGGGTGGCTTGCTTTGGGTTTGGCGCATTTCATGTAACAGGCTTGTATGGCCCTGGAATATGGGTGTCCGATCCTTATGGCTTAACCGGAAAAGTACAATTCGTAAATCCAGCATGGGGCGCGGAAGGTTTTGATCCTTTTGTTCCAGGAGGAATAGCCTCTCATCATATTGCAGCGGGAACACTGGGCATATTAGCGGGTCTATTCCATCTTAGTGTCCGCCCTCCACAACGTCTATACAAAGGATTACGTATGGGCAATATTGAAACTGTACTTTCCAGCAGTATCGCCGCTGTCTTTTTTGCAGCTTTTGTTGTTGCTGGAACTATGTGGTATGGTTCAGCAACTACCCCCATCGAATTATTTGGTCCCACTCGTTATCAGTGGGATCAGGGATACTTCCAGCAAGAAATATATCGAAGGGTTGGCGCCGGGCTGGCCGAAAATCTGAGTTTGTCGGAAGCTTGGTCTAAAATTCCCGAAAAATTATCCTTTTATGATTACATTGGTAATAATCCGGCGAAAGGGGGATTATTCAGAGCGGGCTCAATGGACAACGGGGATGGAATTGCTGTTGGATGGTTAGGACACCCCATCTTTAGAGATAAAGAAGGACATGAGCTTTTTGTACGTCGTATGCCTACTTTTTTTGAAACATTTCCAGTGGTTTTGGTAGACGGAGATGGAATTGTAAGAGCCGATGTGCCTTTTAGAAGGGCAGAATCGAAGTATAGTGTCGAACAGGTAGGTGTAACTGTTGAGTTTTATGGCGGCGAACTCAATGGAGTCAGTTATAGCGATGCTGCTACTGTGAAAAAATATGCTAGACGTGCTCAATTGGGTGAAATTTTTGAATTAGACCGTGCTACTTTGAAATCCGATGGTGTTTTTCGTAGCAGTCCAAGGGGTTGGTTCACTTTTGGACATGCTACGTTTGCTTTGCTCTTCTTTTTCGGACACATTTGGCATGGCGCTAGAACTTTGTTCAGAGATGTTTTTGCTGGTATTGACCCAGATTTGGATGCTCAAGTGGAATTTGGGGCATTCCAAAAAATTGGAGATCCAACTACAAGGAGACAAGTAATCTGATACAACATTGCTCCGCTTTCTTTCTTTTGCCCCTATCGGACTTTTTTTATTTGATATACGGGAATGAAGAAATCCTTTTTTTCATCATTGCCTTTTTTTGACTCTTGTCTTTATTCGGAAAAAATTCCAAATGAAATGAATAGGTGCGGAAGCTATAATTGTAAACCGGGATCAAATCTATGGAAGCATTGGTTTATACATTCCTGTTAGTCTCGACTTTAGGAATCATTTTTTTCGCTATTTTTTTTCGAGACCCGCCTAAGGTTCCGACTAAAAAGATGAAATGATTTTTCATTATCTCAATTGAAGTAATGAGCCCCCCCTCCCAATATGGGAGGTTCATTATTTTAACTAGTCCCCGTGTTCCTCGAAGGGATCTCTTAGTTGTTGAGAGGGTTGCCCAAAAGCGGTATACAGGGCGTACCCAGTAAAGCTTACAAGTGAACCAGATATGAAAATGGCGACTAGGGTTGCTGTTTCCATTATTAGAAAATTTCAATACCACGATGGATCTACGCTATGATACGATTATTTATCGTAAATGAAAAAGTATACAAAGTCAACAGATCTCAACCAATGCAATAGAATTTATGGCTACACAAACCGTTGAGGGTAGTTCTAGATCTGGTCCAAGACGAACTATTACAGGGGATTTATTGAAACCGTTGAATTCGGAATATGGTAAAGTGGCTCCTGGGTGGGGAACAACCCCATTTATGGGGGTCGCAATGGCTCTATTTGCCATATTCCTATCTATTATTTTGGAGATTTATAATTCTTCAGTTTTACTGGATGGAATTTC